GCTAGTGTAGCTTAAAATAAAGCATAGCACTGAAGATGCTAAGACGGGCCCTAAAAAGCTCCACACGCATAAAGGCTTGGTCCTGACTTTACTGTCAGCTTTAACATAACTTACACATGCAAGTATCCGCAGCCCTGTGAGGATGCCCTTAATCCCCCGCCCGGGGACGAGGAGCAGGCATCAGGCACAACATCTTAGCCCAAAACGCCTTGCCACGCCACACCCCTAAGGGAATTCAGCAGTGATAAACATTGAGCCATAAGTGTAAACTTGACTTAGTTAATGTTAAAAGGGCCGGTAAAACTCGTGCCAGCCACCGCGGTTATACGAGAGGCCCCAGTTGACAGACGCGGCGTAAAGGGTGGTTAAGGAGAGTAGAATTTAAAGCCAAAGGGCCTCTTGGCCGTCATACGCTCCTGAGCGTCCGAAGTCCAAAACGAAAGTAGCTTTAAAACAGCCCGCCTGACCCCACGAGAGCTGAGAAACAAACTGGGATTAGATACCCCACTATGCTCAGCCGTAAACCTAGACGTTATCCCACAACAAACGTCCGCCAGGGTACTACAAGCGTTAGCTTAAAACCCAAAGGACTTGGCGGTGCCTTAGACCCCCCTAGAGGAGCCTGTTCTAGAACCGATAACCCCCGTTAAACCTCACCACTCCTAGTCATCCCCGCCTATATACCGCCGTCGCCAGCTTACCCTGTGAAGGATTAACAGTAAGCTAAATGAACACAATTCAGAACGTCAGGTCGAGGTGTAGCGCACGAAGTGGAAAGAAATGGGCTACATTTTCTACTACAGAATATTTACGAACAGTACCCTGAAAAATTGCTCGAAGGAGGATTTAGTAGTAAAAAGGAAATAGAGTGTCCTTTTGAACCCGGCTCTGAGGCGCGTACACACCGCCCGTCACTCTCCCCTGTCACCCAACAACAAATGTTCATAACACCTTAGTGCCGACAAGGGGAGGCAAGTCGTAACATGGTAAGTATACCGGAAGGTGTACTTGGATCAAACCAGAGTGTGGCTGAGACAGTTAAGCATCTCCCTTACACCGAGAAGACATCCATGCAAGTTGGATCACCCTGAGCTAAACAGCTAGCTTAATTACCAAAAGTAACCAAACGACATAAATAACACAAAACTAACCCAAGTCAACAAACTAAACCATTTTTCCGCCTTAGTACGGGAGACAGAAAAGGCCACTTCAAGCAATAGAAAGAGTACCGCAAGGGAAAGCTGAAAAAGTAGTGAAACAACCCATATAAGCACAAAAAAGCAAAGCTTAAGCCTTGTACCTCTTGCATCATGATTTAGCCAGCACCCAACAAGCAAAGAGACCTTTAGTTTAAAACCCCGAAACCAAGTGAGCTACCCCGGGACAGCCTTATAAGGGCCAACCCGTCTCTGTGGCAAAAGAGTGGGAAGAGCCCCGGGTAGAGGTGACAGACCTACCGAACTTGGTGATAGCTGGTTGCCTAAGAAATGAATAAAAGTTCAGCCTCATGCTCCTTAGCCCAACCAAGAAATATCTAACCAGGCATATAAGAGAAACACGAGAGTTAGTTAAAGGGGGTACAGCCCCTTTAACCAAGGACACAACCTTATACAGGAGGATAAAGGTCATATTTTTCAAAATCCGTCGTCTCAGTGGGCCTAAAAGCAGCCATCTGACCAGAAAGCGTTAAAGCTCAAACGACATAAGATTTATTATTCTGATAAAAGCCCTAACTCCCCTAATTCTACTAGGCCACTCCATGCCAACATGGAGGAGACCATGCTAAAATGAGTAACAAGAGACTAAACTCTCTCCCAGCACAAGTGTATACCAGACCGGATAACCCACTGGAAATTAACGAACCCAAAAGAGTGTAATGTGAAACATAAAAAAACCAAGAAGATCTCACAGCAAAAATCGTTAACCTCACACTAGGGTGCCGCCCGGGAAAGACTAAAAGAGAGGGAAGGAACTCGGCAAACACAAGCCTCGCCTGTTTACCAAAAACATCGCCTCCTGCAAACCCCCATGTATAGGAGGTCCAGCCTGCCCAGTGACTACAAGTTAAACGGCCGCGGTATTTTGACCGTGCAAAGGTAGCGCAATCACTTGTCTTTTAAATGAAGACCCGTATGAATGGCCAAACGAGGGCTTAGCTGTCTCCCCCCTCAAGTCAGTGAAATTGATCTGTCCGTGCAGAAGCGGACATAATTATACAAGACGAGAAGACCCTTTGGAGCTTAAGGTACAAACCCATCTACGTCAAACAGCTTACTAAACAAGCACAAACCTAATAGAATATGGAGTTTTACCTTCGGTTGGGGCGACCACGGAGAACAAAAAATCCTCCAAGTGGATTGGGAACCTCCTTAAAACCAAGAAAGACACTTCCAAGTCACAGAAAGTCTGACCAAACACGATCCGGCCTTCCCGGCCGATCAGCGAACCAAGTTACCCTAGGGATAACAGCGCAATCCCCTCCAAGAGTCCATATCGACGAGGGGGTTTACGACCTCGATGTTGGATCAGGACATCCTAATGGTGCAGCCGCTATTAAGGGTTCGTTTGTTCAACGATTAAAGTCCTACGTGATCTGAGTTCAGACCGGAGCAATCCAGGTCAGTTTCTATCTGTAACGTCATTTTTCCTAGTACGAAAGGACCGGAAAAAAAGAGGCCCATGCTGAAAGCACGCCTCACCCCTAATTAATGAAGACAACTAAATTAAACGAGGGGGGACTCAAAAAGCACCTAAATAAGGTCATACTAAGATGGCAGAGCATGGTAATTGCAAAAGGCCTAAGCCCTTTCACTCATGGGTTCAAATCCCCTTCTTAGTTTATGCTAAACACTCTATTAACCCATCTAATTAACCCCCTCGCATATATCGTTCCAGTCCTGTTGGCTGTAGCATTCCTCACACTAATTGAACGAAAAGTCCTAGGGTATATACAACTACGAAAAGGACCGAATATCGTAGGACCCTACGGCCTACTTCAACCAATCGCTGACGGAGTAAAGCTTTTTATTAAGGAGCCAATCCGACCGTCCACGTCCTCCCCCTTCTTATTTTTAGCAACCCCAATACTAGCATTAACCCTAGCCATAATCCTATGAGCACCCATACCGATGCCACACCCAGTCACAGACCTCAACCTAGGAATTCTGTTCGTCCTGGCCCTTTCAAGTCTGGCCGTATACTCTATCTTGGGGTCAGGATGGGCATCAAACTCAAAATACGCATTAATTGGGGCCCTCCGGGCCGTGGCTCAAACAATTTCATATGAAGTAAGCCTAGGCTTAATTCTCCTATCAATTATTATCTTTTCCGGGGGATACACACTACAAACATTCAACACTACCCAAGAAAACATTTGACTATTGATCCCTGCCTGACCCTTAGCTGCTATATGATATATTTCTACACTAGCAGAAACAAACCGAGCACCCTTTGACCTGACTGAGGGAGAATCTGAACTGGTCTCAGGCTTCAATGTAGAATATGCTGGAGGGCCCTTTGCCTTATTCTTCCTCGCCGAATACGCCAACATTCTATTAATGAACACCTTATCAGCCATCCTCTTCCTCGGAGCATCTCACACACCAACCATGCCGGAACTAACAACAATTAACTTAATAACTAAAGCTGCACTACTATCAATAATTTTTTTATGGGTGCGAGCTTCATACCCTCGATTTCGATATGACCAACTTATACACCTTGTATGAAAAAACTTTCTGCCCCTAACACTAGCCCTAGTCTTATGACACACTGCCCTACCAATTGCACTAGCAGGTCTCCCCCCTCAGCTATAAGGAACCGTGCCCGAACGCCCAGGGACCACTTTGATAGGGTGGCCTATGGGGGTTAAAATCCCCCCAGTTCCTAGAAAAAAGGGAATCGAACCCATGCTCAGGAGATCAAAACTCCTAGTGCTTCCTTTACACCACTTTCTACTGATAAGGTCAGCTAAACAAGCTTTCGGGCCCATACCCCGAACATGACGGTTAAAATCCCTCCCCTATCAATGAACCCCTACGTACTAGTTATCCTTCTGTCCAGCCTCGGGCTAGGAACCACCTTAACCTTTGCCAGCTCGCACTGACTACTTGCCTGAATAGGGTTAGAAATCAACACCCTAGCAATTACCCCTCTGATAGCACAGCAACACCATCCACGAGCAGTTGAAGCAACCACTAAATACTTCCTCACCCAAGCAACCGCCGCAGCGATAATCCTCTTCGCCGCCACAACAAACGCATGAATTACAGGTGAATGAACTATTAATGACCTCTCCCACCCAGTTGCTTCAACAACAACCATTACTGCCCTAGCACTAAAAATTGGCTTAGCACCAATACACTTCTGACTACCAGAAGTGCTACAAGGACTAGACCTGCTTACAGGCCTTATCTTATCTACGTGACAAAAACTGGCCCCATTCGCACTTATCATACAAGTAGCCCAGACAATTGACCCGATAATGCTAACATTCCTAGGACTCCTTTCAACACTAATTGGAGGCTGAAGCGGACTTAATCAAACCCAGGTGCGAAAAATCCTAGCATACTCTTCAATTGCACACATAGGGTGAATAATTATTGTCCTACAGTACACCCCCCAACTAACACTACTTGCCCTAGGCATATACATCTTCATAACATCCACAGCCTTCCTTTCACTAAAAATAACATCAGCCACAAAAATCAGCACCATGACGACAATATGATCAAAAACACCAATCCTGGCCTCAACTACAGCCTTAGCCTTCCTCTCACTAGGCGGACTTCCCCCGCTCACAGGGTTCATACCAAAATGACTAATCTTGCAAGAAATAACGAAACAAGACCTCCCGCTCACAGCAACAATTATAGCCTTAGCCGCCCTACTGAGCCTATACTTCTACTTACGACTATGCTACGCAATAGCCCTAACTGTCTCCCCAAATACAACCAACGCAACAACCCCCTGACGAATACAAGCATCCCAAACAACACTTCCCTTGGCCTTCTCCACAGTAATCGCACTCGGATTATTACCAATTACCCCAACAATCCTAACACTAACCTTCTAGGGACTTAGGATAATTTAGACCAAGAGCCTTCAAAGCTCTAAGCAGGAGTTAAAATCTCCTAGCCCCTGATAAAACCTGCGGGACTCTATCCCACATCTTCTGAATGCAACCCAGACACTTTAATTAAGCTAAGGCCTTACTAGATGAGAAGGCCTCGATCCTACAAACTCTTAGTTAACAGCTAAGCGCCCAAGCCAGCGAGCATTCATCTACTTTCCCGCCGTTAGCCGAGTAAGGCGGGAAAGCCCCGGCAGACGTCAATCTGCGTCTCAAGATTTGCAATCTTGTGTGTGCTCTACCACGGGGCTGATAGGAAGAGGACTTAAACCTCTATCTTTGGGGCTACAACCCACCACCTGCTTCGGCCATCCTACCTGTGGCAATCACACGCTGATTCTTCTCTACTAACCACAAAGACATTGGCACCCTTTATCTAGTATTTGGTGCCTGGGCCGGAATAGTCGGTACTGCTCTTAGTCTCCTAATCCGAGCTGAGCTAAGTCAACCAGGGTCTCTTCTAGGCGATGACCAAATTTATAATGTAATTGTTACTGCACACGCTTTTGTCATAATTTTCTTTATAGTGATGCCTATCCTAATCGGAGGGTTTGGAAACTGACTGGTGCCACTAATAATTGGTGCCCCAGATATGGCATTCCCGCGGATAAACAACATAAGCTTCTGACTCCTCCCGCCCTCCTTTCTCCTACTTCTAGCCTCATCCGGCGTAGAAGCCGGGGCCGGAACGGGATGAACAGTCTACCCGCCGCTAGCGGGAAATCTGGCCCATGCAGGCGCATCAGTAGACTTAACCATCTTCTCACTGCATCTGGCAGGCGTTTCATCTATCCTAGGTGCAATTAACTTTATTACAACAACCATCAATATAAAACCCCCAGCTATCTCTCAGTACCAAACCCCATTATTTGTCTGAGCAGTCCTTGTAACTGCTGTTCTTCTACTCCTTTCCCTGCCCGTCCTGGCCGCTGGAATCACCATGCTTTTAACAGATCGGAACCTAAACACTACATTCTTTGACCCCGCCGGAGGTGGGGATCCCATCCTTTATCAGCACCTCTTCTGGTTTTTCGGCCACCCAGAGGTGTATATTCTAATCCTGCCCGGATTTGGAATCATCTCTCACGTGGTAGCTTACTACGCAGGCAAAAAAGAGCCATTCGGATATATAGGGATGGTCTGAGCCCTGATAGCTATTGGCCTATTAGGGTTCATTGTCTGAGCCCACCACATGTTTACAGTCGGAATAGACGTAGACACCCGTGCATACTTTACATCTGCAACAATAATTATTGCCATTCCAACCGGTGTAAAAGTCTTTAGCTGACTAGCTACACTTCATGGGGGCTCAATCAAATGGGATACACCAATACTATGAGCCCTCGGCTTTATCTTCCTGTTTACGGTGGGAGGGTTAACAGGAATTGTTCTAGCCAACTCATCACTAGACATTGTTCTACACGACACATACTACGTAGTAGCACACTTCCATTACGTGTTATCAATGGGGGCCGTGTTCGCCATTATAGCAGCCTTCGTGCACTGATTTCCCCTGTTTACAGGATACACCCTCCACAGCACCTGAACCAAAATCCATTTCGCGGTAATGTTTATCGGTGTAAACCTTACTTTCTTCCCACAGCACTTCCTGGGCCTAGCAGGAATGCCCCGACGATACTCGGACTATCCTGACGCCTACGCCTTGTGAAATACAGTGTCCTCTATTGGATCGCTGATTTCCTTAGTAGCAGTAATCATGTTCTTATTTATTCTGTGAGAAGCCTTCGCTGCTAAACGAGAAGTTTCATCCGTAGAGCTGACTATGACAAATGTAGAATGACTACACGGCTGCCCACCTCCCTACCACACATTTGAAGAGCCCGCATTCGTCCAAATCCAATCAAATTAACGAGGGAGGGAGGAATTGAACCCCCATACACTGGTTTCAAGCCAGTCACATAACCACTCTGTCACTTCCTTACAAAGACATTAGTAAACCGTAAATTACATCACTTTGTCAAGGTGAAATAGTAGGTTAAATCCCTGCATGTCTTAAGCTTCTGGCTTAATGGCACATCCCACACAACTAGGATTCCAAGACGCGGCATCACCCGTTATAGAAGAACTTCTCCACTTCCACGACCATGCCCTGATAATCGTATTCTTAATTAGCACCCTAGTACTTTACATTATCATTGCAACAGTGTCAACAAAACTCACCAATAAGTATATTCTGGACTCTCAAGAGATCGAAATTGTATGAACTGTCTTACCGGCAGTAATTCTTGTCCTAATCGCACTCCCATCCCTACGAATTCTTTATCTTATAGATGAAATCAATGACCCCCACCTAACAATCAAAGCCCTAGGACACCAGTGATACTGAAGCTACGAATACACCGACTATGAAAACCTAGGCTTTGATTCATATATGGTCCCAACCCAAGACCTCACACCAGGACAGTTTCGACTACTTGAAACAGACCATCGAATAGTTGTCCCAATAGAATCCCCAATCCGAGTACTTGTATCCGCCGAAGACGTACTGCACTCCTGGGCCGTTCCATCCCTCGGAATTAAAATGGACGCAGTCCCAGGACGACTAAACCAAACGGCCTTCATTGCCTCCCGCCCAGGGGTGTTCTACGGACAGTGCTCTGAAATTTGTGGAGCAAACCATAGCTTTATACCGATTGTGGTTGAGGCAGTTCCCCTAGAACACTTCGAAAGCTGATCCTCCCTTATGCTAGAAGACGCCTCACTAGAAAGCTAAATTTTGGGCTTCAGCGTTGGCCTTTTAAGCCAAAGAATGGTGCCTCCCAACCACCTCTAGTGAAATGCCCCAACTAAACCCTGCCCCCTGATTCGCCATTTTAGTATTCTCATGACTTGTATTTCTCACCATCATCCCAACCAAAGTAATAAACCACGTTTCGCCAGACGAACCGACTATCCTAGACTCTAAGGAGCACAAAACTGAATCCTGAGACTGACCATGACAATAAGCTTCTTCGACCAATTTGCAAGCCCTTTTTACTTAGGCATTCCCTTGATTGCAATTGCAATCGCCCTCCCATGGGTGTTATTCCCAGCCCCCTCATCACGATGAGTCAACAACCGCCTAATCACTATCCAAGGGTGATTTATCAACCGATTTACTAGCCAACTTATACTGCCACTAAATGTAGGGGGCCATAAATGAGCCCTTCTACTGGCCTCATTAATAGTATTCCTAATTACTGTTAATATGCTAGGACTATTACCATACACGTTCACCCCCACAACCCAGCTATCCCTAAATATAGGATTCGCTGTCCCCCTCTGACTGGCCACTGTCATTATTGGAATGCGAAACCAGCCAACAGTAGCCCTAGGGCACCTACTGCCAGAAGGCACCCCCATCCCACTGATCCCCGTACTTATTATTATCGAGACAATTAGCTTATTCATTCGACCGCTAGCCCTGGGCGTCCGACTAACAGCCAACCTTACCGCCGGACACCTACTAATTCAACTAATTGCTACCGCCGTCTTCGTACTCCTCCCAATAATGCCAACAGTGGCAGTACTGACAGCCGCCGTATTATTCCTTTTAACACTTCTAGAAGTCGCAGTGGCAATAATTCAAGCCTATGTATTTGTTCTTCTCCTAAGCCTCTACCTTCAAGAAAACGTCTAATGGCACACCAAGCACATGCATACCACATGGTTGATCCAAGCCCATGACCACTAACCGGCGCAGTCGGAGCTTTACTAATGACATCCGGCCTAGCGATCTGGTTCCACTTCCACTCAACCACACTAATAACCCTTGGACTAGTTCTCCTACTTCTTACAATATATCAGTGATGGCGGGATATTATCCGAGAAGGAACATTCCAAGGCCACCACACACCCCCCGTTCAAAAAGGCTTGCGCTACGGAATAATCCTATTCATTACGTCCGAAGTATTCTTCTTCTTGGGATTCTTCTGAGCCTTTTACCACTCAAGCCTGGCACCCACACCTGAGCTAGGAGGCTGCTGACCCCCAACTGGGGTTATCACCTTAGACCCATTTGAAGTCCCACTACTCAATACAGCTGTTCTACTAGCATCCGGAGTAACAGTAACATGAGCCCACCACAGCCTAATAGAGGGCGAACGAAAACAAGCAATCCAATCTCTAGCACTAACAATTCTGCTGGGACTCTATTTTACAGCCTTACAAGCCATGGAGTACTACGAAGCACCCTTCACAATCGCAGATGGAGTCTACGGCTCAACATTCTTTGTGGCCACAGGATTCCACGGACTCCACGTAATTATTGGATCCTCATTCTTGGCAGTCTGCTTACTCCGTCAAGTCCAATACCATTTTACATCCGGACACCACTTCGGCTTCGAAGCCGCCGCATGATACTGACACTTTGTCGACGTAGTCTGATTGTTCCTCTACGTATCAATTTACTGATGAGGCTCATATCTTTCTAGTATTCAACTCAGTACAAATGACTTCCAATCATTTAGTCTTGGTTAAACTCCAAGGAAAGATAATGAACCTAGTAATTACAATCTTAGCAATTACAGTAGCCCTTTCTCTCATCTTAGCGGCTGTATCCTTCTGACTCCCTCAAATAAACCCGGACGCAGAAAAACTCTCACCATACGAGTGCGGCTTCGACCCCCTGGGCTCAGCCCGACTTCCTTTCTCTCTTCGATTCTTCCTAGTGGCTATCTTATTCCTACTGTTTGACTTGGAAATTGCCCTCCTCCTCCCGCTTCCATGGGGCGACCAACTCCACAACCCTGCCGGGACCTTTTTTTGAGCAATAGCAGTCCTAATCTTATTAACATTGGGACTAATTTATGAATGAGTCCAAGGAGGCCTAGAATGGGCAGAATAGGAGGTTAGTCCAATTCAAGACCTCTGATTTCGACTCAGAAAATCGTGGTTTAATTCCACGGCCCCCTTATGACACCCGTACATTTCAGTTTTAGCTCAGCCTTCACTCTAGGGTTAATAGGCCTCGCATTCCATCGCACCCACTTACTCTCTGCACTCCTCTGCCTAGAAGGTATAATACTCTCTTTATTTATCGCACTCGCCCTTTGAGCCATGCAATTTGAATCAACTATGTTTTCTACGGCACCTATACTACTTCTAGCCTTCTCCGCCTGTGAGGCCAGCGTAGGGTTGGCCCTACTGGTAGCCACAGCCCGAACTCACGGAACCGACCGGTTACAAAACTTAAATCTACTACAATGCTAAAAGTATTAATACCAACGATTATGCTATTCCCAACAATCTGATTATCATCACCCAAATGGCTATGATCAGCAACAACTGCACAAAGCCTCCTAATCGCTCTCATTAGCCTAACTTGACTAAAATGAACATCAGAAACTGGATGATCAACCTCTAATTTGTACATGGCCACAGACCCACTGTCGACCCCTCTCCTGGTGCTCACATGCTGACTACTTCCACTAATAATTCTGGCCAGTCAAAATCACATCAGCCCCGAACCAATCGCCCGACAACGCCTATATATCACCCTACTAACATCTCTGCAAACCTTCCTCATTATAGCATTTGGAGCCACAGAAATTATTATATTCTACATCATATTTGAAGCCACACTAATCCCCACTTTAATTATTATTACCCGATGAGGAAACCAAACCGAACGCCTAAATGCAGGAACCTACTTCCTATTTTATACTCTGGCCGGATCACTTCCCCTTCTAGTAGCCCTTCTTCTACTACAACAGACAACAGGAACCCTCTCAATGCTAGTCCTACATTACTCCCAACCTCTAATATCCGACTCCTGGGGTCATAGCATCTGATGAGCCGGATGTCTAATTGCATTTTTAGTCAAAATACCACTTTACGGGGTCCACCTGTGATTACCCAAAGCTCACGTAGAAGCCCCAGTAGCGGGGTCAATAGTTCTAGCCGCCGTCCTACTCAAGCTAGGAGGATATGGCATAATACGAATAATAGTTATACTAGATCCGCTCTCGAAAGAACTGGCCTACCCATTCATTATCCTAGCACTGTGGGGAATTATCATGACAGGATCAATCTGTCTGCGACAAACAGACCTGAAATCCTTAATTGCCTACTCATCCGTGAGCCACATAGGCCTCGTGGCAGGGGGAATCTTGATCCAAACTCCCTGGGGGTTCACAGGAGCCATCCTCCTAATAATTGCACACGGATTAGTATCCTCAGCACTATTCTGCCTAGCAAACACCGCTTACGAACGAACACATAGCCGAACCATAGTACTAGCTCGAGGACTTCAAATAATCTTTCCACTAACAGCAACATGATGATTCATTGCTAACCTAGCCAACCTAGCACTACCACCTTTCCCAAATCTCATAGGAGAACTCGTGATTATCACCACTTTATTTAACTGATCCCCTTGAACTATTATATTAACAGGAGTGGGGACACTGATCACAGCAGGGTACTCCCTTTACCTCTTCCTGATGTCCCAACGAGGGCCAGCACCTGACCATATTATAGGGCTCCCACCTTTCCACACCCGAGAACATCTACTAATGGCCATGCACCTGGTCCCGGTCATTCTTCTTATCGTAAAGCCAGAACTTATATGGGGCTGATGTCACTAGTAAGTATAGTTTAACTCAAAACTTTAGATTGTGATTCTAAGAACAGGGGTTAAAATCCCCTTACTCACCGAGAAAGGCCCAGAGGCAAAAAGCACTGCTAATTCTTCCATCCGTGGTTAAACTCCGCGGCTTTCTCACGCTTCTGAAGGATAACAGCTCATCCCCTGGTCTTAGGAACCAAAAACTCTTGGTGCAAATCCAAGCAGAAGCTATGCACCTAACAACCCTGATTTTATCATCCTCCTTGCTTCTTATTATTATGACCCTTATCTACCCCCTTTTGACTACACTGAGCCCTACCCCCAAAACCCCAAACTGAGCCACAACACATGTCAAAACAGCCGTAAGCACCGCTTTCTTTATTAGCCTTATTCCCCTGATATTATTCTTAGACCAAGGAGCCGAAGCCATTATCACCAACTGACACTGAATAAATACGACCATATTTGATATTAATATTAGCTTTAAATTCGACCACTATTCCCTTATCTTCACACCCATTGCCCTCTACGTCACCTGATCCATTCTTGAATTTGCATCATGATATATGCACTCCGACCCCCACATAAATCAATTCTTCAAGTACCTCCTCCTCTTCCTAGTTGCAATAATTATTCTTGTAACTGCCAACAATATATTTCAACTCTTCATTGGGTGAGAAGGGGTGGGGATCATATCATTTCTCCTAATCGGCTGATGACACGGACGAGCAGACGCCAACACAGCAGCACTTCAGGCCGTACTATACAATCGAGTGGGAGACATCGGACTAATCATAAGCATGGCCTGAATTGCCATAAACCTAAACTCATGAGAAATCCAACAAATCTTCTTCCTGTCAAAAACATCCGACATAACCCTCCCCCTTATGGGGTTGATTTTGGCAGCCACCGGAAAATCGGCCCAATTTGGCCTTCATCCATGGCTACCCGCCGCCATGGAGGGTCCCACGCCAGTCTCTGCCCTACTTCACTCTAGCACTATGGTTGTTGCAGGAATCTTCCTTCTAATCCGACTCCACCCTATTATAGAAAACAACAACCTAGCCTTAACCACCTGCCTATGCCTGGGCGCCCTAACTACCCTTTTCACAGCCACCTGTGCTCTCACCCAAAATGACATCAAAAAAGTTGTAGCCTTCTCAACCTCTAGCCAACTCGGTTTAATAATAGTCACCATTGGCCTTAACCAACCCCAACTAGCATTCCTTCACATCTGCACCCACGCCTTCTTCAAAGCAATGCTATTCCTGTGCTCCGGGTCAATTATTCACAGCCTAAATGATGAACAAGACATCCGAAAAATGGGAGGACTACAAAACCTGCTCCCATTCACCTCAACCTGTCTGACCATCGGAAGTCTAGCGCTAACAGGGACCCCCTTCTTAGCCGGCTTCTTCTCAAAAGACGCCATCATCGAAGCCCTAAACACCTCTTACCTAAACGCCTGGGCCCTAACCCTAACACTAATTGCCACGTCATTTACCGCTGTATACAGCTTCCGAGTAATCTTCTTTGCTACAATAGGAACACCTCGGTTCCTCCCCTTAGCCCCTCTCAATGAAAATAACCCATCAGTAATTAACCCCATTAAACGACTTGCCTGAGGGAGCATTATTACAGGACTAATTATTACATCAAATTTCCTCCCATCAAAAACACCAATTATAACCATGTCCGTGACCCTTAAAATGGCCGCCCTTATAGTAACAATTATTGGCCTTTTAACAGCAATAGAACTAGCAACACTAACCGGCAAACAATTTAAAACCAACCCTACAACCAACCCTCACCACTTCTCAAATATACTAGGGTACTTCCCAACTATTATCCACCGGTCCGTCCCTAAACTTAACCTAATCCTAGGACAATCAATTGCCACACAACTAGTAGACCAGGCCTGGTTTGAAGCCTCAGGACCAAAAGGAGCATCCCATGCACAGGTCAAAATAGCTAAAACAATTAGCGACATCCAGCGTGGAATGATTAAAACCTACTTAACAATCTTCCTTCTCTCTACAACAATTGCCATTCTCCTAACAACTATCTAAACCGCACGAAGAGCACCACGACCAAGCCCGCGAGTCAACTCTAATACTACAAACAAGGTTAACAACAACACCCACCCGCAAATAATTAATATGCCACCACCAGACGAATATATTATAGCAACACCACTAGTATCCCCCCGCAACATAGAAAACTCTTTTAAGCCATCAACAACAACTCACGACCCTTCATACCAGCTTTCTCAAAACAACCCAACCATTAAGCCCACTCCTAATAAATAAATTAAAACATACCCAACAACAGAACGATCTCCCCACGCCTCAGGAAAAGGCTCGGCAGCTAAAGCTGCTGAATAAGCAAACACAACAAGCATCCCGCCCAAATAAATTAAAAAAAGAACCAAGGATAAAAAAGACCCACCGTGGCCAACAAGCACCCCACACCCGACCCCAGCCGCCACCACCAAACCAAAAGCAGCAAAATAAGGGGCGGGATTAGAAGCCACAGCAACTAAGCCGACAATTAAAGCTATCAACAGTAATGATACAAGATAAGTCATAGTTCTCACTCAGACTTTAACTGAGACCAGTGATTTGAAGAACCGCCGTTGTTTTTCAACTACAAGAACCGCTAATGGCAAGCCTACGAAAAACCCACCCACTAATCAAAATTGCTAATGATGCACTAGTTGACCTACCAGCCCCGTCCAACATCTCAGTATGATGAAACTTTGGATCTCTTCTAGGGCTATGTTTAATTACCCAAATTCTAACCGGGCTATTCCTAGCCATACACTATACATCAGACATCTCCACCGCCTTCTCTTCCGTCGTACATATCTGCCGAGACGTTAACTATGGATGGCTAATCCGAAGCATACACGCCAACGGAGCATCATTCTTCTTTATCTGTATTTACATACACGCTGCCCGAGGTTTATACTACGGATCATACTTGTACAAAGAAACCTGAAACATTGGGGTAGTACTTCTACTACTCGTCATAATAACAGCCTTCGTAGGATACGTCCTGCCATGAGGACAAATATCATTCTGGGGCGCCACAGTAATTACAAACCTCTTATCAGCAGTCCCCTACGTAGGGGACTTACTAGTTCAATGAGTTTGAGGGGGGTTCTCAGTTGACAACGCAACATTAACACGATTCTTCGCCTTTCACTTCCTACTACCTTTTATTATCGCCGCAGTAACAATTCTTCACCTACTATTTCTACATGAAACAGGGTCTAACAACCCAGCCGGCCTTAACTCAGACGCAGATAAAATTACCTTTCACCCATACTTCTCATATAAGGACTTACTTGGCTTTGTAGTTATACTACTAGCACTAACATCTTTAGCTTTATTCTCTCCCAACTTGCTGGGGGACTCAGAAAACTTTATCCCAGCAAACCCCCTAGTCACCCCTCCCCACATTAAACCTGAATGATATTTCCTTTTCGCCTACGCCATCCTGCGGTCTATCCCAAACAAACTGGGGGGAGTTTTAGCACTGCTATTCTCTATCCTAATTTTAATGGTCGTGCCAATCCTCCATACATCCAAACAACGAGGACTAACATTCCGACCCTTAACCCAGTTCCTTTTCTGAGCCCTAGTCGCAGACATAATCATTCTTACGTGAATCGGGGGAATGCCAGTAGAACACCCATTTATTATTATTGGACAAATCGCATCTGTCCTATATTTTGCATTATTTCTAATCTTGATCCCGCTAGCAGGCTGATTAGAGAATAAAGCATTAAAATGAGCTTGCCCTAGTAGCTTAGCTTAAAGCATCGGTCTTGTAATCCGAAGATCGGAGGTTAAATTCCTCCCTAGCGCCAGAAAAAAGAGATTTTAACTCCCACCTCTGGCTCCCAAAGCCAGAATTCTAAATTAAACTATTTTCTGTGCCGTTATGGTATAATACATAATATGCATGATATTACACTATGTGCTAAATACATTAATGTATAATCACCTATTAAAGAATTTGACCATAAAGCAAGTACTAAATTTTAAGACGTACATAATACATATTATTAACACTCAGAAATGAGTTATATAAAACTGAGTAAATTCATGATACCCCTAAAAGTCCATCATAAACGTTTCCTTGCATTACTCAATACACATTTATCAAACAATTCTTAATGTAGTAAGAGACCACCAACCAGTTTATATAAATGTTAAATATTAATGATAGAATCAAGGACTTAACTTGGAAATACGGTATTTAGTGAATTATTACTTGCATCTGATTCACCTTTCAAGGGGACATCGCTGAGTTACTCCACTATTTATCAATTTATACTGGCATCCGGTTATTGGTGTGGTTCATACGACTCGTTACCCACCATGCCGAGCATTCTTTTATATGCATAACGTTCTCTTTTTTTGGTCTACTTTCACTTACATTTCAGAGTGCAGGCTCAACAGTTAAATCAAGGTTGAACATTTTTCCTTGATTATGATAATATAAGTTAATGATTTTTTGACATAATTTAAGAATTACATACTTTTATCTCAAGTGCATAATACATTCTTACTCAACACATACTTATACTATATGCCCCCCCTTTCGTTTCCGCGCGTCAAACCCCCCTACCCCCTACGCTCAGAAAATCCTGTTTATCCTTGTCAAACCCCGAAACCAAGGAAGGCTCAACTAAACGCATCAAAGTCAACAAGTTTTGGTGGGGTTGACTTATGCCATCACATCTTATATATAACATGTACATTTATTTTAATTTTTGCTCTTTGCCTAAAAAATTAGCCTAAAAATTAGGAGAAAATTTTACTAAAATTTCTGAATACTAATATTTCACACATAAAAATA